TATTTACGTGAGTCATCGAAATGGGATGGCGGAAAAAATTTTTGTCCAAACACTAATAGGTCGTGTATTAGCAGACGATATATATATGGGTATACGATGCATTGCCACTCGAAATCAAGATATTGGGATTGGACTTGTCAATCGATTCATAACCTTTCGAGCACAACCAATATATATTCGAACTCCCTTTACTTGCAGGAATAGGTCTTGGATCTGTCAATTATGTTATGGCCGGAGTCCCACTCGCGGGGACCTGGTCGAATTGGGAGAAGCCGTAGGTATTATTGCGGGTCAATCAATTGGGGAACCAGGGACTCAACTAACATTAAGAACTTTTCATACTGGTGGAGTATTCACGGGCGGTACTGCCGAACATGTGCGAGCTCCTTCTAATGGAAAAATAGGGTTCAATGAGGATTTGGTTCATCCTACACGTAACCGTCATGGGCAACCCGCCTTTCTATGTTCTATCGATTTGTATGTAACCATCGAGAGTCGGGATATTATACATAATGTGAATATTCCACCAAAAAGTTTGCTTTTAGTTCAAAATGATCAATATGTAGAATCAGAACAAGTGATTGCTGAGATTCGCGCTGGAACATCCACTTTTCATTTTAAAGAGAGGGTTCGAAAACATATTTATTCTGAATCAGAGGGAGAAATGCACTGGAGTACTGATGTCTACCATGCACCTGAATATACATATGGTAATGTTCATCTATTACCAAAAACAAGCCATTTATGGATATTAGCAGGAGGGCCATGCAGATCCAGTATAGTGTCTTTTTCGCTCCACAAGGATCAAGATCAAATGAATGTTCAGTCTTTTTCTGTCGAAGAAAGATATATCTCTGACCTCTCAATCACTAATGATCGAGTAAAACAGAAATTGTTGGATATTTCTGATCAAAAGGATAGGGAAATTCTTGACTATTCAAGACTTGATCGAATCATATCCAACGGTCATTGTTTCATATATCCTTCGGTTCTACAAGAGAATTCTGATTTATTGTCGAAAAGGCGAAGAAATCAATTTTGCATCCCATTACGATATGATCAAGAACGAGAAAAAGAGTCTTTTGGTATTTCGATTGAAATACCCATAAATGGTATTTTACGTAGAAATAGTATTCTTGCTTATTTTGATGATCCACGATACAAAAGAAACAGTTCGGGAATTACTAAATATGGGACCGTAGAGGCGGATTCAATCGTAAAAAAAGAAGATTTGATTGAGTATCGAGGGGAAAAAGAATTTAGTCCGAAATACCAAATGAAAGTAGATCGGTTTTTTTTTATTCCCGAAGAAGTGCATATTTTACCCGGATCTTCGTCCATAATGGTACGGAACAATAGTATCATTGGAGTAGATACACAACTCGCTTTAAATACAAGAAGTCGAGTAGGTGGATTAGTCCGAGTGGAGAGAAAAAAAAAAAGTATTGAACTGAAAATTTTTTCTGGAGATATTTATTTTCCTGGAGAGACAGATAAGATATCCAGGCACAGTGGCATTTTGATACCACGAGAAAGGGAAAAAAAAAATTCTAAGGAATCAAAAAAATTGAATAATTGGATCTATGTCCAACGGATCACACCTACCAAAAAAAAGTATTTTGTTTCGGTTCGGCCCGTAGTCACATATGAAATGGCCGATGGGATCCATTTAGCAAAACTTTTCCCTCAGGATCTCTTGCAGGAAAAAGAGAATGTCCAACTTAGAGTTTTCAATTATATCCTTTATGGAAATGGAAAGTCAATTCGAGGAATTTATCACACAAGTATTCAATTGGTTCGGACTTGCTTAGTATTGAATTGGGACCAAGAAAAAAATGGTTCCATAGAAGAGGTTCATGCTTCCTTTGTTGAGGTAAGGGCAAATGATCTGATTCGCGATTTCATAAGAATTGAGTTAGTCAAGTCTACTACTTCGTATACCGGAAAAAGGTATGATACGGCGGGTTCGGAATTAATTCCCGATAGTCGATTAGATCGTACCAATATCAATCCTTTTTTTTCCAGGGGGAAGATTTCATCATTTACCCAACATCAAGGAACTATCGGTACGTTGTTGAATCGAAATAAAGAATGGGAATGTCAGTCTTTGATAATTTTGTCATCATTCAATTGTTCTCGAGTTAGTCCATTCAACGGTTCGAAATATAACAATGTGACAAAAGAATTGGACCCCGTAAACCCAACGGGGGATTGGTTTGGTCCCTTAGGTACTATTGTACCTAAAATAGTGAATTTTTATTCATCTTTTCATTTAATAACTCATAATCAGATTTTGTTAAATAAATATTTGCTATTTGACAATTTTAAACAGACTTTTCAAGTACTTGAAGTACTTAATTACTGTTTCATAGATGAAAATAAAAGGATTTATAATCCCTATCTGTGCAGTGATATCATTTTGACTCCATTCTATTTACATTGGTACTTTCTCCAACCCAATTATTGGGAAGAGACATCCACAATAATGAGCCTTGGACAATTTCTTTGTGAAAATATATGTCTATTTAAATATGGATCATACATAACAAAATCTGGTCAAATTTTAATTGTTCATGTTGACTCTTTAGTTATAAGATCAGCTAAGCCCTATTTGGCCACTCCAGGAGCAACGGTTCATGGACATTATGGAGAAACCCTTTATGAAGGAGATACATTAGTTACATTTATATATGAAAAATCCCGATCTGGTGACATAACACAGGGTCTTCCAAAAGTGGAACAAATCTTAGAAGTGCGTTCGATTGGTTCAATATCTATGAACCTTGAAAGGAGAGTTGAAGGTTGGAACGAACATATACCAAAAATTCTTGGAAGACCCTGGGGATTCTTGATTGGAGCTGAGCTAACCATAGTCCAAAGTCGTATCTCTTTGGTTAATAAGATCCAAAAAGTTTATCGATCTCAAGGGGTGCAGCTCCATAATAGACATATAGAGATTATTGTACGTCAAGTAACATCAAAAGTGTTGGTTTCAGAAGATGGAATGTCTAATGTTTTTCTACCTGGAGAATTAATCGGATTGTTGCGAGCGGAACGAGCAGGGCGTGCTTTGGACGAAGCAATCTGTTATAGGGCAATCTTATTGGGAATAACGAAGGCATCCCTGAATACTCAAAGTTTCATATCTGAAGCAAGTTTTCAAGAAACTGCTAGAGTTTTAGCAAAAGCTGCTCTACGAAGCCGTATTGATTGGTTGAAGGGCCTGAAAGAGAATGTTGTTTTGGGAGGGATTATCCCTGTCGGTACCGGATTCAAAAAATTAGTGTACTGTTCAAGGCAAGACAAGAACATTCATTTGGAAATCAAAGATCAAAATCTATTCGAGTTGGAAATGAGAGATATTTTGTTACATCATAGAGAATTTTTTTTTTCTTGCGTCCCAAACAATTTCCATGAGACACCAGAAAAATCATTTACGCGATTTCGTAATTCCTAAGGGGAGATTCATTCTTTTTACTTTCTAGGTATTGATTTAGTAATAAATAAAATGAAATAAAAAAATGAATGGTTGGGGCTGTGTATCAACGGTCAATCCCGGTAGAAGGTTCCGTCGGAACAATTTTGTATTTGTTAAAAAAAAGTGGGAAAAAAATGAAAAGAAGATATTGGAACATCCATTTGGAAGAGATGATGGAAGCAGGAGTTCATTTTGGTCATGGTACTAAGAAATGGAATCCTAGAATGGGCCCTTACATCTCTGCAAAGCGTAAAGGTATTCATATTACAAATCTTACTAGAACTGCTCGTTTTTTATCAGAAGCCTGTGATTTAGTTTTTAATGCAGCAAGTTTGGGGAACACTTTCTTAATCGTTGGTACCAAAAATAAAGCAGCGGATTCAGTAGCATCAGCTGCAATAAGGGCTCGATGTCATTATGTTAATAAAAAATGGCTTGGTGGTATGTCAACGAATTGGTCTACTACGGAAACGAGGCTGCATAAGTTTAAGGATTTAAGAGCAGAAAAAAAGATGGGGAAACTCAACGGTCTCCCCAAAAGAGATGCTGCAATGTTGAAGAGAAAATTATCTACTTTGCAAACATATCTGGGTGGGATCAAATATATGACGGGGTTGCCCGATATTGTGATCATCGTTGATCAGCAAGAAGAATATACGGCCCTTCGAGAATGTGTCATTTTGGGGATTCCGACGATTTGTTTAATTGATACAAATTGTGACCCAGATCTCGCGGATATTTCGATTCCAGCCAACGATGACGCTATAGCTTCAATCCGATTGATTCTTAACAAATTAGTATCCGCAATGCGGAGGGGTCATCTTGTCTATATGCAACGTTTGATCCTCAATGTGTAAGGGTCGTTCTAGCTATATAAGAAGTTGTTGATTATGATTATGTTATGATTATAAGAATAATCAGATTAGTTAATTAGTTGGGGACTTCATATTCATAGATTTATTGGATCGGTTACTATTCTTGTTTTGGATTAAAAAAAAGAGAAAATAGGGATATTTCTATTATATTATGTTATATGATTTCTTGATATCCCAAATGATTAATGATGAAAGTAGAGATGAGTTGAGAAAGAGATGGTTGAATCAAAATAATTCCTTTTTTTTAAGTTCGATTTCTGTCCGAGGACAATATGAATGTTATACTATGTTCCATTAAAACGCTCAAAGGATTATATGATATATCGGGTGTAGAGGTAGGCCAACATTTATATTGGCAAATAGGAGGTTTACAAATTCATGCCCAAGTACTTATCACTTCTTGGGTCGTAATTGCTATCTTATTAGGTTCAGTCATCATAGCTGTTCGAAATCCACAAACCATTCCGACCGACGGTCAGAACTTCTTCGAATATGTTCTTGAATTTATTCGAGACTTGAGCAAGACTCAGATTGGAGAAGAATATGGTCCCTGGGTTCCCTTTATTGGAACTATGTTCCTATTTATTTTTGTTTCTAACTGGTCAGGTGCACTTTTACCTTGGAAACTCATACAGTTACCTCATGGGGAGTTAGCCGCCCCCACGAATGATATAAACACTACTGTTGCTTTAGCTTTACCGACATCAGTGGCATATTTTTATGCGGGTCTTACCAAAAAAGGATTGGGTTATTTCGGGAAATATATTCAACCAACCCCAATACTTTTACCAATTAACATCCTAGAAGATTTCACAAAACCCTTATCTCTTAGTTTTCGACTTTTCGGGAATATATTGGCTGATGAATTAGTAGTTGTTGTTCTTGTTTCTTTAGTACCTTCAGTTGTTCCTATACCTGTTATGTTTCTTGGATTATTTACAAGTGGTATTCAAGCTCTTATTTTTGCAACTTTAGCTGCGGCTTATATAGGGGAATCCATGGAGGGTCATCATTGATTAGCTTTCGAAATAGTCTTTTTTTTTAGATTCTCCCAATTCAGGAAATGCATGGTTCAAGATAATCTACTTGGTTCTTGGTTGGGGAACATAATCATAATATATACAAATACGTATCCATATACGATTAGAGTTGTAGGAGGAAAGATAGACGATATTACGAAATGAAATTGTGAAAAAAAAATGGGTTGGAGGGTCATGGTACATATATGGTAATGTCTATAAGTTCGCCCAGACAGACCCTGTATATCTTTCTTCGAAAGATTCTAGAATCCGATTCAATATAAAGGGCGGTTTACGTTATGAAAGAAACAAATGTATATGTGATATTAAATATATACTAGTTATATAGGGGGTATCCCTATCTAATTTATTATTTGAATTCGAAATTTTTAGTTACTTCGACTCGATAGATTTGAGTGATCAAATAAGTAATAATTTATTGGTTGTTTGTATCATTAACCATTTTTTTTAGTATGAGGAACTTATCATGAATCCACTGATTTCTGCCGCTTCCGTTATTGCTGCTGGATTAGCCGTAGGGCTTGCTTCTATTGGACCTGGAGTTGGCCAAGGTACTGCTGCGGGACAAGCCGTAGAAGGTATTGCAAGACAACCGGAAGCAGAAGGTAAAATACGAGGTACTTTATTGCTTAGTCTAGCTTTTATGGAAGCTTTGACAATTTATGGGTTGGTCGTGGCATTAGCGCTTTTATTTGCGAATCCTTTTGTTTAATTGAATCCTAAAATTCAAATGTAAATAAAAAAGTATGTAACGTACTTTTTTATTAACTCGTTGCCGTTGACTTCTGCGAATTATATCAATACTTTACTCATAAATTATGTATTTGTTGAGACAATACCATACCCCGGGAAGGACTTATTTGAGGATGAGGAATTAGTGGATTTGCTCGCTTTTTTCCTTCCCATCCACTATGGAAAAGGAAAACTTTTTTCATTTTTTTTTAGGAAGTGTTTCAACAAAGGAGATATTTCGCAATTGACACGAGACCTAGGACCTAACCTAATAAGTATCTTATTGGAAACTTCAAAAAAAAAGGCAAGCGAAGTGATACAAAAAGAACTCTGTTCTTTAGTTAGTCCTATCTATAAGAGGAGAACATATGAAAAATGTAACCGATTTTTTCCTTTCCTTGGGACACTGGCCATCCGCCGGGAGTTTCGGGTTTAATACCGATATTTTAGCAACAAATCCAATAAATCTAAGTGTAGTGCTTGGCGTATTGATTTTTTTTGGAAAGGGAGTGTGTGCGAGTTGTATATTTCAAGAATAGGTTGGATCCAACCGGCTGCACTTTATTTATATTCTTTTTTTCTATTTTTATAGGATAAATAGGAAAAAAGTGCACGATCTCGGCGAATTACTTCTGAATAAATTCATAAATCATATGAAAGAACCATAGCATTTCGTGACTCATTGGTAAATAAACTTTGATTCTCTATCAACCAATAATGCGAGACTATTAACATGGTTAAAGCTAAACTGTTTGAAGTCCAGGCGCAACACGGTACTCTTTCTACCACTACGTTAGTACCGAACAATGAAATGAATAGTTGGTAATTTATCCGATATAGAACACTCATATCGATAAAATGATTTGAACCATTTACTAGAAAAATGGGCACCCCGCCCATTATTATCCAATGCCGAATCGACGACCTATGTATAAAAAAGAGGAATTTTTTGGATTTAAAGAAAAAAAAAGATATTATCTAAATTAGAAATAGAAATTTGAAATGAAATAAAAAATAAAGAACAAATAAAGAAACAACTTTGTTGACAATTATAGATTTTTTCTTTGGTCGGAAGAGTCCTCCTAATATTCTGGTCTTTTATATTGGTTTCGATATTTTTGAATATGAACAGAAAAAAGAGGATAGGCTCATTACATTAAAAGATATGGGAATGCCCATAAAATAAATAATTGAGCGTAAGAGCCAAATGAATCGAAAGATTCATGTTTGGTTCGGGAAGAGATTATGGAAGTTGTAATTAATGGTAAGATAATCTACTTTCATTAAATGATTTATTAGATAATCGAAAACAGAAAATTTTGAGTACTATTCGAAATTCAGAAGAATTACGTAGGGGGGCCGTCGAGCAACTCGA